TTTTTTTTTTTTTATATTAAAAATTTTATTAAATAATATATATATACTTAAGAAATATAATTTTTGTACTAAAATTTATTTAAAATCATAAAAATTTATTTATATATATATAATTTATAAATATATTAATATAAACAAATATATATATTAAATATTTAATATATAAAAAAAATAAGTATATAAAATATTTAATATTAATTATTAAATATTGAATAATTTCTCTCTTTTTTTTTTCATAATATTAATTTAAATACCTAAATTGCTATTTAAATTTTTATAATTCAAATAAATTATATAATATTAATATAATTAATAATTATAAAATTATATTTAATATATTATATTATATATTAATACATTAAATGTTTAATATATATATATAAATTAATGAATAAAATTTTAATTTAAATATATTATTAAACCGTTTTTAATTTTTTTTTATATAAAATAAAAAAAAAAATTAAAAATAAGCTAAATTTAAGCTTTTGGGTTCATACCCCAAATATAAAGGAAACCCTTTTTTTTAAAAATAAAGTGCCTGATTAAAGGATTATTATGATAGAATAAATTAAGTAGATTTCTACCTTTATTATATCTTATAGAATTAAACTATATCTAATAGAATCAAAATCTATTGTGCATCTTACACTAAAATATATTTATTGAATTTATAATACAAAACTAACCCCCTATTTTAGATTTTTTTTAATTTAAATTCAAACAAAATATTTTTTTATTTTATTCTCCTTTTTAGAACTTTAATTTCTATTTCTGCTAATTCTTGATTAGGATGTTGAATTGGATTAGAAATCAATTTATTAAGATTTATCCCCCTAATTTCCAATTCAAAAAATCTTTTATCATCAGAAGCAGCTTTAAAATATTTTTTAACCCAATCAATTGCATCTATTAATTTTTTATTTTCAATTTTATTAAAAATAATTTTATTAAAAAATTTTGAAATTAATAATTTATTTTCTATTTTAATTAACTCTTCCATACTAATAAAAATAGGATCAACCCCCTTTCACTTCTGATTTCCTAATATTATTGAAGGTTTATCCTGATTTAATTGTTTTATTTTAATAACATGACAAAAAATTTCCCCAATAATTTTATTATCATATTATCTAAATAATAATTTTTTAATATTTATTATAATTTTTAATGTTATTGTAGGAACAATAGGAGGAATTAACCAAACTTCACTACGAAAATTATTATCTTTTTCCTCCATTAATAATTTAGGTTGAATATTAGCAGCATTAATAATAACAGAAAATTTATGAATTTTTTATTTAATGATATATTCATTCTTAATCAGAATCATATGTATTCTTTTTAATATATTAAATATTTTTTATATTAACCAATTATTTATTTTAAATATAAAATTTTCCCTAAAAATATCCTTACTAATTAATTTTTTATCTTTAGGAGGATTACCCCCCTTTTTAGGATTTTTCCCTAAATGAATTATTATTAATTTTCTTATTATAAATAAATTATTTATTATTAGATTTATTTTTATTATAATAAGATTAATTATATTATTTTTTTATATTCGAATTATATACTCATCAATTATATTTAATTATTTAAAAATAAAATGATTTAAAAATTTTTTTAAAAATTATTCATTATTAATTATAAATATTTTTAGAATAATTTCTTTATTAGGTATGATTACTAGAACCTTTATATATATATAAGGTTTTAAGTTATATTTAAACTAATAATCTTCAAAATTATAAATAAAGAAATTCCTTTAAGCCTTAGTATTAAATAATTTACTCCTTAAAATTTGCAATTTTATATCATTTTTGACTATAAGACTTATTTAATAAAAGAGATTTTTCTCGTTAATAAATTTACAATTTACCGCTTATACTCAGCCATTTTATTAGCGAAAATGACTTTATTCAACAAATCATAAAGATATTGGAACTTTATATTTTATTTTTGGTATTTGAGCAGGAATAGTAGGAACTTCTTTAAGATTATTAATTCGTACTGAATTAGGTAACCCTGGATCTTTAATTGGGGATGATCAAATTTACAATACTATTGTAACAGCTCATGCTTTTATTATAATTTTTTTTATAGTTATACCTATTATAATCGGAGGATTTGGAAATTGATTAATTCCTTTAATATTAGGAGCTCCAGATATAGCTTTTCCTCGAATAAATAATATAAGATTTTGGTTATTACCCCCTTCTTTAACTTTATTAATTTCTAGAAGAATTGTTGAAAATGGGGCGGGAACTGGATGAACAGTTTACCCCCCTTTATCATCTAATATTGCTCATAGAGGAAGATCTGTTGACTTAGCTATTTTTTCTTTACATTTAGCTGGAATTTCTTCTATTTTAGGAGCTATTAATTTTATTACAACTATTATCAATATACGAATTAATCATATATCATTTGATCAAATACCTCTTTTTGTATGAGCAGTTGGAATTACTGCATTACTTTTATTATTATCCTTACCCGTTTTAGCAGGTGCTATTACTATACTCTTAACAGATCGAAATCTTAATACTTCATTTTTTGATCCTGCAGGAGGTGGGGATCCTATTTTATATCAACATTTATTTTGATTCTTTGGTCATCCAGAAGTTTATATTTTAATTTTACCAGGATTTGGGATAATTTCTCATATTATTTCTCAAGAAAGTGGAAAAAAAGAAACTTTTGGATGTTTAGGAATAATTTATGCTATGATAGCAATTGGATTATTAGGATTTATTGTATGAGCTCATCATATATTTACAGTTGGAATAGATATTGATACTCGAGCTTATTTTACTTCTGCAACTATAATTATTGCCGTACCAACAGGAATTAAAATTTTTAGTTGATTAGCAACATTACATGGATCACAAATTAATTATAGACCATCTATTCTATGAAGATTAGGATTTGTTTTTTTATTTACAGTAGGTGGATTAACAGGAGTAATTTTAGCTAATTCTTCTATTGATATAACATTACATGACACTTATTATGTTGTAGCCCATTTTCACTATGTTTTATCTATAGGAGCAGTATTTGCAATTATAGGTGGATTTATTCACTGATATCCTTTATTTACAGGATTATCATTAAATCCTTTTTTATTAAAAATTCAATTCTTAACAATATTTATTGGAGTAAATTTAACTTTTTTTCCACAACATTTTTTAGGTTTATCGGGAATACCTCGACGATACTCTGATTATCCTGATAGTTTTACTTCATGAAATATTATTTCTTCATTTGGTTCATACATTTCTTTACTATCAATAATAATAATAATAATTATTATTTGAGAATCAATAATTAACCAACGTATAATTTTATTCTCATTAAATATATCTTCTTCAATTGAATGATTACAAAACTTACCTCCAGCAGAACATTCTTATAATGAATTACCTATTTTAAGAAACTTCTAATATGGCAGATGATATGTAATGGATTTAAACCCCATTTATAAAGGATTATCCTTTTTTTAGAAATGCCAACTTGATCTAATTTTAATTTTCAAAATAGAGCTTCACCTTTAATAGAACAAATTATTTTTTTTCATGATCATACTTTAATCATCTTAATTATAATTACTATTTTAGTAGGTTATTTAATATTTATTTTATTTTTTAATAAATTTATTAATCGATTCTTATTAGAGGGACAAATAATTGAATTAATTTGAACTATTATTCCCGCAATTACATTAATTTTTATTGCTTTACCTTCATTACGTTTATTATACTTATTAGATGAACTTAATAATCCTTTAATTACTTTAAAATCTATTGGACATCAATGATATTGAAGTTATGAATACTCAGATTTTAATAATATTGAATTTGATTCATATATAATTCAATATAATAAAAATATTCCTGAAAATTTTCGTTTATTAGATGTAGATAATCGAATTATCCTACCCATAAATAATCAAATTCGAATTATAGTAACTGCTACTGATGTAATTCATTCATGAACTATTCCATCATTAGGGGTAAAAGTAGATGCTAATCCTGGTCGATTAAATCAAACTAGATTTTTTATTAACCGACCAGGAATTTTTTTTGGTCAATGCTCAGAAATTTGTGGAGCTAATCACAGTTTTATACCTATTGTAATTGAAAGAATTTCTATTAAAAACTTTATTAATTGAATTAATAATTATTCATCATTAGATGACTGAAAGCAAGTAATGGTCTCTTAAACCATTTTAATAGTAAATTAGCAATTACTTCTAATGAAAGAATTAGTTAAAATTTATAACATAAATATGTCAAATTTAAATTATTACATTAGTAATATTCTTTTATCCCTCAAATAATACCTATTAATTGATTATTATCTTTTTTTTTTTTTATTATAGTTTTCATTTTATTTAATATTATAAATTATTATATTTTCAATATTAATAACTCTAAAAAATTATATTATTACAATAAAAAATTTAAAAATATAAATTGAAAATGATAACTAATCTATTTTCAATTTTTGATCCTACAACAAATTTATTTAACTTATCATTAAATTGAATCAGAACTTTTATCGGATTATTATTTATTCCATATTCTTTTTGACTAATTCCTAATCGATATTATATTTTATGAAATTTTATTTCTAATAAACTACATAATGAATTTAAAATATTATTAGGTATTAATAAATTTAATGGATCAACTTTTATTTTTATTTCATTATTTTCTTTTATCTTATTTAATAATTTTTTAGGTTTATTCCCCTATATTTTCACTAGAACAAGACATTTAACTATTTCATTATCAATTTCATTATCATTATGAATTAGATTTATATTATATGGATGAATTAATAATTATCAACATATATTTATTCATATAATCCCCCAAGGAACTCCAAATATTTTAATACCATTTATAGTTTTAATTGAAACTATTAGAAATATTATTCGTCCCGGAACTTTAGCTGTTCGTCTAACAGCTAATATAATTGCAGGACATTTATTATTAACTTTACTAAGAAGAACTAACTCTAATTTATCATTTATTATATTATTTATTTTAATTTTTATACAAATTTTACTATTAATCTTAGAATCTGCTGTTGCTATTATTCAATCTTATGTAATTTCTATTCTTAGAACTCTTTATTCTAGTGAAGTAAATTAATGATAATAAACCATAATCATCCATATCATTTAGTAGATTATAGTCCATGACCTTTAACAGGAGCTATTGGAGTAATAACTTTAGTTACTGGAATAATTAAATGATTTCATAACTTTAATATAAATTTAATAATTTTAGGTTACATTATTATTATTATAACCATATATCAATGATGACGAGACATTTGTCGAGAAAGAACTATACAAGGTAAACATACTATTTTAGTTTCAAAAGGATTACGATGAGGTATAATTCTTTTTATTATTTCAGAAGTATTTTTTTTCTTATCTTTTTTTTGAGCTTTTTTTCATAGAAGATTATCACCTAACATTGAAATTGGAATTATATGACCCCCTTTAAATATTACCACATTTAACCCCTTTCAAATTCCTTTATTAAATACTATTATTTTAATTAGATCTGGAGTAAGTGTAACTTGAGCTCATCATGCATTAATAGAAAACAATTATTCACAAACTAAACAAAGATTATTTATTACTATTATATTAGGAATTTATTTTACAATTCTCCAAACATATGAATATTTTGAAGCACCTTTTACTATTGCAGATAGAATTTACGGGTCAACTTTTTTTATAGCAACAGGATTTCATGGATTACATGTAATTATTGGAACAATTTTTCTAATAACATGTTTTATCCGACACTTAAATAATCATTTTTCAAATAAACATCACTTTGGATTTGAAGCAGCAGCATGATATTGACACTTTGTTGACGTAGTATGATTATTCCTTTATATTTCTATTTATTGATGGGGAAATTAATTTATTTATATAATATATTTAGTATATTTGATTTCCAATCAAAAAGTTTAATTTACTTTTAATATAAATAATTATTTTATTATTAATTTTATCAATATTAATCATTATTATTTCTAACATTATAATATTACTATCTATAATTCTTTCAAAAAAATCATTTATAGATCGGGAAAAATGTTCCCCATTTGAATGTGGATTCGACCCAAAATCTTCAGCACGAATTCCATTTTCTTTACATTTTTTTTTAATTACAATAATCTTTTTAATTTTTGATATTGAAATTGCTCTTTTATTTCCAATTATCATATCATTTAATTTAGTTAATTTTATTATATTAATAAAAATTAGATTTTTCTTTTTAATTATTTTATTATTAGGATTATATCATGAATGAAATCAAAATATACTTAATTGAACTAATTAAGGATTATAGTTTATATAAAACATTTGATTTGCATTCAAAAAATATTGACTTTCAATTTTTCTTAAATAAGAAGCAATAAATTGCATTTAATTTCGACTTAAAAGAATGAGTTAATTAACTCCTTATTTATATTAATTGAAACCAAAAAAGAGGTATATCACTGTTAATGATATTATTGAATTATATTATTCCAATTAAATAAGAAATATATTATAATTAAGCTGCTAACTTAATTTATAGTGATTAAAATCATTAATATTTCTATATATATATATGTATATATATTTATATAGTTTAAATAAAACATTACATTTTCATTGTAAAAATAAAAAATTTTTTTTTATAAATATTTAAAGATTATACAATCTCCTTAATATCTTCAATATTATACTCTATAATATAAGCTATTTAAATTTTAAATTAATATTATAAAATAAAAAATTATAATTCATAAAACAAATCTAAACAAATAAATTTTAAAATTATTTATTTGATATAAATAATAAAAAATTGAATAATTTTTAATGATATTAAACATACCTTGACCTCTATATATTTCTATTCAACCTATATCAATATTTTTTATTAAATTTTGTCCATAATTTAAAAAATAATAATTTATCCCATAAGTAGATAATCTAGGTATAAATCATATTAAAGATAAAAAATTTCTTAAATTATAAGTTAATAAAAACTTATTTAATGAATAAATTTTTATATTACTAATTATAAATCCTATAATTATACCAATTAATCTTACATAAATAACTATTATTTTTATATTAAACGAAATATAAATTATATAAGGATAATTAAAAATTATTCATATTAAAAATGTACCAGTAATTAAACTTATAAATAATAATAAAAATATACTTTTTAATATAATATAATCCTCATCATATAAATTATATATAGAAAATAAATTATAATCATTAACCATTAAATATATTAATAAACGAATTGTATAAAATATTGTTAAACCTGTAGAAAAATAATAAAAAAAAAAAATTAATATATTTAAATTTCTTATTCTTACTATTTCTAAAATTAAATCCTTAGAATAAAATCCAGATAAAAAAGGAATCCCACATAAAGCTAAATTAGAAATATTTAAACATAAAGAAGTTATTGGAATATATACTCTAATACCCCCTATAAAACGAATATCTTGATTATCATTTATTATATGAATAATTACCCCCGCACATATAAACAATAAAGCTTTAAATATAGCATGAGTTAATAAATGAAAAAAAGCTAATTCAGGTAATCCTATGCTTAAAATTCTTATTATTAATCCTAATTGTCTTAAAGTCGATAAAGCAATAATTTTTTTTAAATCAAATTCATAATTAGCAGAAATACCAGCTATAAATATTGTTAATCTAGATAATAATAATAATAATTTAAAAAAAAATATATCAACTAATAATATATTAAATCGAATTAATAAATATACCCCAGCAGTTACTAATGTAGAAGAATGAACCAAAGCTGAAACAGGAGTTGGAGCTGCTATAGCAGCTGGTAATCAAGAACTAAAAGGAATTTGAGCTCTTTTAGTTATACCAGCAATAATTACTAAAACCCCAATAATTTTTATTGAATAATCATTACTTATAAAATTTATATAAAAAATATAATTTCAACTCCCATAATTTATTATTCAAGAAATTAATATTAAAATTATAACATCACCAATTCGATTAGATAAAGCAGTCAATATACCAGCATTATAAGATTTAATATTTTGATAATAAATCACTAAACAATAAGAAACTAAACCTAATCCATCTCAACCTAAAAAAATTCTAATCATATTAGGTCTTATAATTAATAAAATTATTGAAAAAACAAATAATAATACCAAAATAATAAATCGATTTAAATTTATTTCAGATCTTATATATCTTTTTCTATAATAAATAACAGAAGATGAAATTATTAAAACAAATATTATAAATAATAATGACATTCAATCTAAAATAATAGATATAACAATATTTATAGAATTAAAAGAAATAATTTCTCACTCTAAAAATATTACTATATTTTCTATAATAAAATAAATCATAAAAAAAAAATTTATTATTCTAAAAAAAAATAAAAAAAAAAATCTAATAAAACAAATTGAATAATTTTTAATGATTTAAAATGATATTTCTCATATTTTTGATTCCACAAATCAATATTTTTATTAAATTATTTAAATTAAAATCAAATTATAAAATATTCAATTTTTAAAATTAATATATTTAAAGGTAATCAATGTAAAATTAATAATAAATATTCTCGAGAAACCCCAGTATAAAATCTATAAATTCTTAAATTATATTTACCATGTTGAGTATATGAATATAAATATAATCTATAACCAGCTCTAAAAAAAGACATTAAAATTAACATAATTATTGATAATCAAGATCAACTTATTAATCTATTAATTAATCTAATTTCCCCTATCAAATTTATAGAGGGTGGAGCTGCTATATTAGAAGATATTAATAAAAATCATCATAAACTTATTGACGGTATAAAATTTATTATACCTTTATTAATAAATAATCTTCGACTATGTAAACGTTCATAATTAATATTTACTAAACAAAATATTCCAGATGAACATAACCCATGGCCAATTATTATAATATAAGAACCTAAATAACCTCAATAGTTTATTGTTATAATCCCTCTAATCACTAATCTTATATGTGCAACAGATGAATAAGCAATTAAAGATTTTATATCTACTTGACATAAACAATTTAATCTAATATATAAACCTCCTATTAATCTAATAATGATCCAAATAAAATTTAATTTTATTCCAATATTTTGAAAAAGAATTAAAATTCGCAATAATCCATACCCACCTAATTTTAATATAATTCCTGCTAAAATTATTGAACCTGATACTGGAGCTTCAACATGAGCTTTAGGTAATCATAAATGTGTAAAATATATAGGTATTTTCACTAAAAAAGCTAAAATTATCGAAATATATAATAAATATAAATTTACATTAAAAAACTTCATAAAATAAATAGTTAAATAATTTAAATAATCAAAAATAAAAAAAATTCCCATTAATATTGGTAAAGAAGCAAATAAAGTATAAAACAATAAATATATCCCAGCTTGAATCCGCTCAGGTTGATACCCCCAACCAATAATTAATATTAAAGTTGGGATTAATCTCCCCTCAAAAAATAAATAAAATATAAATAAATTTAATATTCTAAATGTTAAAAATAATATAATTAATAAAATAATAATATTCAATAAAAAAAAATTAATATAAAAATTATTTTTATATAATGATTCTCTTGCTATAATTATTAATATACAAATTCAAATTCTTAATAAAATTAAACCAAAAGAAATTAAATCACAACCTATTATATATCTTAAATTACAAAAATTATTAATATTTAAACTTAAATTTATAAAAATAAAAACAAGTAATATTAATATTATTTGAACCAATCAAAATATATTTTTCATAAAACATAAAGGAATTATAAAAATTATTATTATTAAAAATTTTATCATTTATAATAAATTAAATCTTTTAAAATAATCATTACCATGTGTTCGAATTATAGAAACTAAAATTGATAAACCTAAAGCACCTTCACAAACAGTAAATAATAAAAAAATTATTAATATGTATATATTATATTCAATATAATTTAAATAAATTATTATTAAAAAAAATACTCTTAATACAATAAATTCTAATCTTAATAAAACAATTAATAAATGTTTATGTTTAGAAATAAAAATTATATTACCACATAAAAATATAATAAAAATAATAAATCATATATTTAAAATTATCATTTGTTTTTATAGTTTAAAATTAAAACATTGGTCTTGTAAATCAAAAATAAGTATAATACTTTTAAAACTTCAAAGAAAAAGAAAATCTTTATCAATAATCTCCAAAATTATTATTTTTTATAAACTATTCTTTGAAATTTTAAAAATATTTTTATCATCACTAATTATAATTCTTTCTATTACAATATTTTTTTTTAACCACCCTTTATCAATAGGATTAATAATTTTATTTCAAACCCTACTAACTTGTTTATTATCAGGAATATTAATTAATACATATTGATTCTCTTATATTTTATTTTTAATATTTTTAGGTGGATTATTAGTATTATTTATTTACGTATCAAGAATTGCTTCAAATGAAATATTTTCTAATAATTTTTATATAAAATTAGTTTTAATTTTTTCTTTTATATTATCAATTTTATTAAGATTTATATTTATATATAATATAAATTGATTAAATTTTATTAAAAATTATGAAATAAATAACTTTTTAAATTTATTCATTTTTTTTAATAATGAAAATAAAATCAATTTATCAAAATTATATAATAATTATTCCCATTTAATAATAATAATAATAATTATTTATTTATTTATTACTTTAGTAGCTGTAGTAAATATCACTAATATTTTTTTTGGGCCTTTACGATTATCTAATTAATATTTATACTAATGATAAATAAATTTTTACCTTTACGAAAAACTCATCCACTAATTAAAATTATTAATAGATCATTAATTGATTTACCTTCCCCCTCTAATATTTCAATTTGATGAAACTTCGGATCATTACTAGCATTATGTTTAATTATTCAAATTTTAACAGGATTATTTTTAACTATATATTATATTGCTAATATTGAACTAGCTTTTTATAGAGTTAATTATATTTGTCGAAATGTTAATTTTGGTTGATTAATTCGAACTTTACACGCCAATGGTGCTTCATTTTTTTTTATTTGCATTTACTTACATATTGGACGAGGGATATATTATGAATCATTTAATTTAAAATATACTTGAATAGTAGGAATTATTATTTTATTTATTTTAATAGCTACAGCATTTATAGGATATGTTTTACCTTGAGGGCAAATATCATTTTGAGGAGCAACAGTTATTACTAATCTTTTATCTGCTATTCCTTATTTAGGAACAATATTAGTAAATTGAATTTGAGGGGGATTTGCCGTTGATAATGCTACTTTAACTCGTTTTTACTCCTTTCACTTTTTACTTCCATTTATTCTTTTAATATTAACCATAATTCATTTATTATTTTTACATCAAACAGGTTCTAATAATCCTCTTGGAATAAATAGAAATTTAGATAAAATCCCTTTTCATCCATTTTTTACTTTTAAAGATTTAATTGGATTTATTATAATATTAATATTATTAATTATATTAACATTAACTAATCCCTATCTTTTAGGAGATCCAGATAATTTTATTCCAGCTAATCCTTTAGTAACCCCAATTCATATTCAACCTGAATGATACTTTCTATTCGCATATGCAATTCTACGCTCTATTCCTAATAAATTAGGGGGAGTTATCGCATTAGTAATATCCATTTTTATTTTAATTATCCTTCCTCTAACTTTTAACAAAAAAATTCAAGGAATTCAATTTTACCCTATTAATCAAATATTATTTTGATCTATAGTATCAACCATTATTTTATTAACTTGAATTGGGGCTCGTCCTGTAGAAGATCCTTATATTATTACAGGACAATTATTAACTATTATTTACTTTTCTTACTTTATTATTAACCCTATTATTAATAAACTTTGAGATAATTTAATTTTCAATTATTAATTAATGAGCTTGTTAAAGCATTTGTTTTGAAAACTTAAGAAAGAATAAATTTATTCTATTAATTTATACTAAAATTAATAACTAATTTAAAAATATTTTTAAACCTATAAAAAATAATAAATAATTTAAAGAAATAGGTAAATATCTTTTTCAAGATAAATATATTAATTTATCATACCGATATCGAGGTAATGTTCCACGAACTCAAATAAATAAAAATGAAATTAATCTTAACTTAATATAAAAAAATAAAGATATACTATACCCCCCCATATATATTAAAATAAATAATATTCTTATAAATAAAATTCTTGAATATTCAGCTAAAAAAATTAATGCAAATCCCCCTCTTCTATATTCAATATTAAATCCTGAAACTAACTCTCTCTCTCCTTCCGCAAAATCAAAAGGAGTTCGATTAGTTTCCGCTAATCTTGAAGAAATTCAACATATTCTTAAAGGTAATATTAAAAAAAAAAATCAAATTAAATCTTGATAAACAAAAAATATTATTATATTAAAATCTAAAATTAAAATAATTCTTGATAATATAATCAAAGCTAATCTCACTTCATAAGAAATTGTTTGAGCAACAGCTCGTAATCTCCCCAATAAAGAATAATTAGAATTTGATGATCACCCAGCAACTATAACAGTATATACACCTATTCTGGTACAACATAAAAAAAATAAAATTCCTAAATTAAATCTAATTATATTAAAATAATAAGGAATTAATATTCAAACTAATAAAGATAAAATAAACCCAATAATTGGAGAAAAATAATAAGAAATATAATTAGAATAAATTGGAAAAATTTGTTCCTTAGTAAATAATTTAATTGCATCTGAAAAAGGTTGTAAAATTCCAATATAACCAACCTTATTAGGACCTTTTCGAATTTGAATATAACCTAAAACCTTTCGCTCTAATAAAGTAAGAAAAGCAACCCCAATTAATACCCCTAAAATTAAAATTAATATACCTAAAATTATTACTATTATATCTTTTATTATCATTTACTACATATATAATTAAATTATATATTTGTGATTTCTAAAATCATTACATTTTTTCTGCCAAAATAGTTATATATATATATATATATATATATATATATATTAAATACTATTATTAAAATTCTTATTATTTAAAATTATTTTAAATATTTATTCCTTTCGTACTAAAATATTTTATTAATTTAAAGATAGAAACCAACCTGGCTTACACCGGTTTGAACTCAGATCATGTAAGATTTTAATGATCGAACAGATCAAAAATTTTAAACTTTTGCATTTAAATTTTATCTTAATCCAACATCGAGGTCGCAAACTTTTTTTCTTATTTGAACTAAAAAAAAAAATTACGCTGTTATCCCTAAGGTAATTTTTTCTTTTAATCGTAAATTACGGATCATTTACCCATTTATTAATGTAAATTTATAAAAAAAGTTTTTTTAATTTTTTTATCACCCCAATAAAATATTTAATTAAATTAAAATTTTAAATCTTACAAAAAATTTTAATTCAATTAAATATTAAACTCTATAGGGTCTTCTCGTCTTTTAAATACATTTTAGCTTTTTAACTAAAAAATTAAATTTTATAAATTAAAAAGAGACAGTATATATCTCATTAAATCTTTCATACAAGTCACCAATTAAGAGACTAATGATTATGCTACCTTTGTACAGTCAAAATACTGCAGCCCTTTAATATTTTATCAGTGGGCAGATTAGACTTTAAATTATTTATCAAAAAGACATGTTTTTGATAAACAAGTGAATATAAATTTTTGCCTAATTCCTTTTTTTAATTTATCAAATAATAAATTATTTTTATTTAAAATTATATACTAATTTTACCATTATATCTAAATTTAAATAATTAAAATATATTTTTTAATAAAAAATTAAATAAATTTTAAATTTTAATTTAATTAAAATTATTTATAAAAAATTATAATTTTTAAACAATATAAATTTTAAAAATTTTAATTATTATTAAAATTTATTATAAAAATTTATTTTAAAGCTTATCCCCTAAAATATTTAATTTTAAAAATATAATTTTAACTAATTAAAACCATATTTTTTTTAAAATTTAAAATTAAATTTTTTTCTAAAAAAACTAGATATATTTAAAAACGATTAACATTTCATTTCAAATTAATTATTTAAAATAATTATACAACATTAACTTTTATAATTAATTATCTCTTTTAAATTCGAGAAATTTTTAAAATAAAAATTATTATTAATAAACTCTGATACACAAGATACAATAATTTAAATTTACTTTTTTATAAATTTATTTTCAATATATTTCAAATTTCTTTTACAATACTAATTTACTATAAATTTTTATTATTTTTTCTATTAAATATACTTTAACCCCCATTAAAATAATTTTAATATTAAAAATTTTTTTATTATTTATACTTTATTAATTTATCCCCCTCAAATTAATTATAACATAATTTCTTTTCAATGTAAATGAAATACTTTATCAAGCTCTAATTCGTTCTTTCTAGAAACACTTTCCAGTACCTCTACTTTGTTACGACTTATTCCAATTTATTAATGAAAGCGACGGGCAATATGTACATATTTTAATTTATAATCATTTTAATAAATTAATTAAAATTACATTTAAATCCACCTTCAAATATTTATTAAAAAATATTATCCATTTAAATTTATTTATTGTAATCCATTTTATTCTTAATTATAATCTGCATCTTGATCTGAACTAATTTTATATAAAAATTTTTAAATATTATTTTTATCAAAAAATATTTATTTAACAACGATATACAAAATAATAAATTAAGTAAATTTATTCGTGGATTATCAATTATTAAACAGATTCCTCTAAATGAACTAAAATACCGCCAAATTATTTAAGTTTCAATAAATTATTATTTACTATTTTAGTATTATAAATTTAATTTTTAATAATAGGGTATCTAATCCTAGTTTTTTATAAAATTTAATAAATCATAAAATTAAAATAAATTTTAATTAAATTAAAATTTCACCTAATAATTTAATATTTAATTTAATTAATAATTTTTATTAATTATATACTGATAAAATTTAAATTATTTTTTGTATAACCGCAACTGCTGGCACAAAATTTGTTAATAAATTAAATATTACTAAATCTTAATTTCTTAAATTTTTAATCCTAATTACTGCAAACTCAAATAATTATTATTAAAATAATTAAAAATTAACACTAAAATTTACATGTAAAATAAATTTAAATTAAATTCCCCAAATCATAAAAATTTATTTATATATATAATTTTTTTATACAGATTTTT